GCGAGAATAAAAAAAGGATAGGTGCAGAGACTCAATGGAAGCTGTTCTAACAAGTGGGGTTGACTTCTTTACGTTATTACATTAACGTAATCCTTATATCAAAACTACAGAAAGGATAAACCTATATACATACGTATATGTACTGAAATCCTATCTCAAATGATTAATGACGACCCGAATCTTTATTTATTTATATTTCTATAAATAATAAATAAAAATCGAAAGAGTTGTTGTGAATCGATCCAAATTGAAGAAAGAATCGAATATTTATTAATAAAATTTATCGTACGAGAATAAAGATAGAGTCCCATTCCACACGTCAATACCGACAAGAATGAAATTTATAGGAAGAGGAAAATCCGTCGACTTTAGAAATCGTGAGGGTTCGAGTCCCTCTATCCCCAAAAAGGCCCGTTTGATTCCCCAATTATTTATCCGATCCGCTCTTTTCATTTCGTTAGCGGTTTAAAATTCGTTATGTTTTTCAATCATTCTACTCTTTTACAAATGGATCTGATTGTGGAAATTTTTTTTTTTCTTATTACAATATTTGTGATATATATGATACGCGTACAAATGAACATCTTTGAGGAAGGTATCCCCACTTCCAATTTGAATGATTAACAATACATATCATTTCTTGTACTGTATTAAAACTTATAAAGTTTTCTTTTTGAAGATCCAAGAAATTACAAGGTCTGGATAAAGCTTTGTAAGACTTTTTTTGTCTTTTTAATTGACATAAACTCAAGTTATCTATTAAAATAAGGACGATGCACGGATAATGGTCGGGATAGCTCAGCTGGTAGAGCAGAGGACTGAAAATCCTCGTGTCACCAGTTCAAATCTGGTTCCTGGCACATGATTTATTTGTATGAGTATCCGTTTTACAAATGAATTGATATGGGTCAACATACATATTCATTACTAGTCTATATCATAATAGATACTTATCTATCTAGGTGTCTGAGAATATACCCTTTCCAGAATTATAGAATAGATGCTAGAATTATAGAATAGATGAGTAAAGAGTATGTCTATAAAATCTGTAAAATAAAAAAAAATTAGATTTTACTTCCTTTTCTTTTTTATTTGTTCATACGGTGCCTCTTACCGTTCAAAAACAATGTTAATACTTTAGATATTTAATACTTCATACATATTAAAATAGAAAGGTTAAATTAATTGGTTGAAAGACTCAAAGGTATAGTCTCGCGGAGTTGAAAGGTGGGAATAACCAAGATTCATTTCAGATACAGTACAAATAAAATCCAAGCCCTCCTCTCATTTCGTTGTCTTTTCTTTTCATATTCTATTTCTTCATTTCCTCCTATGTGACTTTGTCGAACTCATTTAAGGTTTGTGCGTGGTACATAGTTCATGATGCGAAACTCTTTTGGGTCATCCTAATACTAATTGTATTTTTTTAATTGTCTTGTTTTTTTTTTTTATTTATCCTTTTTATTTCTATTTTTTATTGTTTCTATTTTTATATATTATATATTTATTTATTTGAATAGAAACAATTTTTTTTTTATTCTATTTATTTTGTATTATTTATTTGTATTTGATTTATATTTTATTTCGTTTTATTTAGCCCATTTAGAATAGAATGCGAATGAGACTTCCATTACGCTCTTTGGTCTATAAGAGAACGTACAAACATTATTTGAATACCTGGAGTTGTAGAAGTGAAAATTAGTTTCTTATTTTATTATTTATATTTAATTTTATTATTTATATTTAATGATTTAATGAGCATCCTGTATTTCATAAAAATTCGGGGCAATATAATCCTTACGTAAGGGCCATCCTATCCAACTTTCGGGCATTAAGATACGTTTCAGACGTGGATGATTATCATAAAAGATTCCCAACATATCATAAGATTCCCTTTCTTGAAAATCCGCACTTTTCCAAACCCAGAAAACAGACGGAATTCTAGGATTCCACCTTGGGGCAAATACTTTTATACATACCTCTTCTGGTTGATCTATACCATAAGCTATTCTCGTAAGATGATACACACTAGCTAACAGTCCGCCCGGTGCTACATCATAGGCACATTGGGAACGTAAATAATTGTAACCATATACATATAAAATGACAGCAATGGAATGCCAATCCCCAGGCTTTATTTGTAAAGTCTCTATTCCTTGGTAGTCGAAGCCCAAAGATCTATGAACTAACCCATGTTTGGCTAGCCAAGCAGACAAACGACCTTGCATCTTTTTTATCTCCCCCACATTTTGATTTGTATAAAACTTTTATTTGTCTCTATAAGTTAAGTATTTCACATTTACGATGAAATTTATGAAAATTATTGTTTGTTATTATGTAAAAAAATGTGAAAAAAAAAAAAATCCTGCCTAATTCACTAATTCGGGGGAAGATACCGAACTCTTGTTGTATTTGAAAAATATTTCAAGAGGGATCTCCGAAGTCGATGTAGATGGTGGTTGATCGAGTAATCCTCGATCATAATTTCCAGTATGAGTAC